ATACAAATAGGCTAATTTTAAAGCTTTTAAACTCATAATTTAAAGATAAAAATTCTTTTTTTTGTATAATTTTTTTTTTTACTATAAATTTAATTAATTTTTTTTTCTAATTAAATAAATTTTTAATATTATGCCTGAAAAAAAGGTTTATCTTGATAGGATAAATAATGTATGCTACCCATACTAATATTATCCCCCCCCCCCAAAAAAGGGGGAAGAGAAATTAAAGATACTTTCTTTATCCTTTTTAATCTTTTTATATTTTATTTTATTTTTAATTTTATTAAATTTTTATATTTTATTGTAAATTAATTTTTTTTTAGAATGAAAAAATTCATTATTTTTAAACTAGTATATTTTGAAATTTTTTTATGTAAAAAAATTTAATTTTTTAGCTTAGTTACATTTTTTTAAAAAATGAAAAAAGCTTTTTATTGAACTTTTTTTTTAAAAAAATATTTATTTTAATATTGTGAAAAATTCATTATTTTAAATTGTTATATTTTGAAATTTTTTTATATAAAAAAATTAATTTTTAGCTTGATTATGCATTTTTTTTTAAAATGATTTGAAAGCTTTTATTAATTTTTTAAAAGAAAAATATTTTTCTAAATTAATTTCTTCTTTATTTTTAATTTTATTTTTTTTAAAATTTTAAATTAAAAAAAAATCTTTATATTGTGAAAAATTCATTATTTTAAATTATTATATTTTGAAATTTTTTTTTATAAAAAAATTAATTTTTAGCTTGATTATGCATTTTTTTAAAATGATTTGAAAGTGTTTTTATTGATTTTTTTTAATTTTACTTTACAGATTTTATTTATTTGTAATTTATTTTTTTAAAAAAAAAATTTCAGTTATTTTGATTTTTAAGTAATTTAGATTTTTTGGTTATTTAGATTTTTAAGTAATTTAGATTTTTTAGTTATTTTTGATTTTTTAGTTGTTTTGATTTTTTGGTTTTGATTTTTAATCTTGATTTTTTGGTTTTGATTTTTTGGTTTTGATTTTTTGGTTTTGATTTTTTGGTTTTGATTTTTTAGTTATTTTGATTTTTTGGTTTTGATTTTTTGGTTGCTTTGATTTTTTTGGTTTTGATTTTTTGGTTTTGATTTTTAATCCTGATTTTTTTGGCTTTGATTTTTTGGCTTTGATTTTTTGGCTTTGATTTTTTGGTTTTGATTTTTTGGTTTTGATTTTTTGGTTTTGATTTTTTGGTTTTGATTTTTAATCCTGCTTTTTAATCCTGATTTTTAATCCTGATTTTTAATCCTGATTTTTAATCCTGATTTTTTGGTTTTAATTTTTTGGTTTTAATTTTTTGGTTTTAATTTTTTGGTTTTGATTTTTTTGTTTTGATTTTTTTGTTTTGATTTTTTTTGTTTTGATTTTTAGTTATTTTGATTTTTTTGGTTTTAATTTTTTGGTTTTGATTTTTTTGGTTTTGATTTTTTTGGTTTTAATTTTTTGGTTTTAATTTTTTGGTTTTGATTTTTTGGTTTTGATTTTTTAGTTGTTTTGATTTTTTGGTTTTGATTTTTAATCCTGATTTTTTGGTTTTGATTTTTTGGTTTTGATTTTTAATCCTGATTTTTAATCCTGATTTTTTGGCTTTGATTTTTTAGTTTTGATTTTTTGGCTTTGATTTTTTAGTTTTGATTTTTTGGCTTTGATTTTTTAGTTTTGATTTTTTGGTTTTGATTTTTAGTTGTTTTGATTTTTTGGTTTTGATTTTTAGTTGTTTTGATTTTTTGGTTTTGATTTTTAATCCTGATTTTTTGGTTTTGATTTTTTGGTTTTGATTTTTTTGGTTTTGATTTTTAATCCTGATTTTTAATCCTGATTTTTTTGGCTTTGATTTTTTAGTTTTGATTTTTTGGCTTTGATTTTTTAGTTTTGATTTTTTGGTTTTGATTTTTAGTTGTTTTGATTTTTTGGTTTTGATTTTTAGTTGTTTTGATTTTTTGGTTTTGATTTTTAGTTATTTTGATTTTTTAGTTTTGATTTTTAGTTATTTTGATTTTTTAGTTGTTTTGATTTTTTGATTTTGATTTTTTGGTTTTGATTTTTAGTTGTTTTGATTTTTTAGTTGTTTTGATTTTTTAGTTGTTTTGATTTTTTGGTTTTGATTCTTTAGTTTTGATTCTTTAGTTGCTTTGATTTTTTGGTTTTAATTTTTTGGTTTTGATTTTTTTGTTTTGATTTTTTTGTTTTGATTTTTTGGTTTTAATTTTTTGGTTTTGATTTTTTGGTTTTGATTTTTTTGTTTTGATTTTTTTGTTTTGATTTTTTGGTTTTGATTTTTAGTTATTTTGATTTTTTTGGTTTTAATTTTTTGGTTTTGATTTTTTGGTTTTGATTTTTTGGTTTTGATTTTTTAGTTGTTTTGATTTTTTAGTTGTTTTGATTTTTTAGTTGTTTTGATTTTTTAGCTTTGATTTTTTGGCTTTGATTTTTTAGTTGCTTTGATTTTTTGGTTTTGATTTTTTAGTTGTTTTGATTTTTTGAGTTATTTAGATTTTTTTTTAGTTATTTAGATTTTTTAGTTATTTAGATTTTTTAGTTATTTAGATTTTCTGGTTATTTAAATTTTTTGGTTATTTAGATTTTTTGGTTTTAATTTTTAGTTGTTTTGATTTTTAAGTTGTTTTGATTTTTAAGTTGCTTTGATTTTTTAATTGTTTTGATTTTTTAATTGTTTTGATTTTTTTGATTTTGATTTTTTAGCTTTGATTTTTTGGTTTTGATTTTTTAGTTGTTTTGATTTTTTAGTTGTTTTGATTTTTTGGTTTTGATTTTTAGTTGTTTTGATTTTTTGAGTTATTTAGATTTTTTTAGTTATTTAGATTTTTTAGTTATTTAGATTTTTTAGTTATTTAGATTTTTTAGTTATTTAGATTTTTTGATTTTAATTTTTAGTTGTTTTGATTTTTAAGTTGCTTTGATTTTTTAATTGTTTTGATTTTTTAATTGTTTTGATTTTTTAGTTATTTTGATTTTTTAGTTGTTTTGATTTTTTAGTTGTTTTGATTTTTTTGATTTTGATTTTTTAGCTTTGATTTTTTGGTTTTGATTTTTTAATTGTTTTGATTTTTTAGTTGTTTTGATTTTTTGGTTTTGATTTTTTAGTTATTTTGATTTTTTGGTTTTGATTTTTTAGTTGTTTTGATTTTTTGAGTTATTTAGATTTTTTTAGTTATTTAGATTTTTTGATTATTTTGATTTTTTGATTATTTAGATTTTTTTGGATTATTTAAATTTTTGAGTTAATTAGATTTTTTGATTTTAATTTTTTGGTTGTTTTGATTTTTAAGTAATTTAGATTTTCTAATTATTTAGATTTTTGAGTTTAATTAAGATTTTGGTTAATTAAATTTTTGAGTTAATTAGATTTCTTAGTTTTTAGATTTTTGAGTTTAGATTTTTGAATTATTTAGAATTTCTCTTAGTTTTTAAATTTTTGAATTATTTAGATTTATGAGTTATTTAGATTTCTGAGTTATTTAGATTTTTAAGTTAATTAGATTTTTAAGTAATTTAGATTTTTTCTGAGTAATTTAGATTTTTGAGTTAATTAGATTTTTGAGTAATTTAGATTTCTGAGTAATTTAGATTTTTGAGTTAATTAGATTTTTGAGTAATTTAGATTTCTGAGTAATTTAGATTTTTGGATTATTTAGATTTTGAGTTAATTAAGATTTTGGTATTTAAATTTCTGAGTTATTTAGATTTTTGGATTAATTAGGATTTTGGTATTTAGATTTTTGAGTTATTTAGATTTTTAAGTTAATTAGATTTTTAAGTAATTTAGATTTTTGAGTAATTTAGATTTTTGAGTAATTTAGATTTTTGAGTAATTTAGATTTTTGAGTTAATTAAGATTTTTGAGTTAATTAAGATTTTTGAGTTAATTAAGATTTTTGAGTTAATTAAGATTTTGGTATTTAGATTTTTGAGTTATTTAGATTTTTAAGTTAATTAGATTTTTAAGTAATTTAGATTTCTGAGTAATTTAGATTTTTGAGTTAATTAGATTTTTAAGTTAATTAGATTTCTTAGTTTTTAAATTTTTGAGTAATTTAGATTTTTAAATAATTTAGATTTTTTAATTATTTAGATTTTTGAGTAATTTAGGATTTTGGTATTTAGATTTTTAAATTATTTAGATTTTAGAGTTATTAGATTTTTTAGTTATCTATATTTTTTTAGTTGTTTAGATTTTTAGGTTATTTTAATTTTTAAGTCAATTTAAATTTTTTGATTATTTAGATTTTTATTTCAATTGAATTTTTATCTATCTGCAAATTTATTTTAATTTTTTTATCTAATTTAGATTTTATCTTAAACTTAAATAATTATCTTCTAAAAATTTTCTACTTAATTTTTTTTTATAATTTAAATTGTAATTAATAAAATTTAAACTATGAATTTTTAGTATATTCATGAATTTATCATTTTATTAAATTTTAAATTAACTCTAAATGATAAATAACTCAACTCATGTAAATTAACTTCTTTTAAGTTAATTAGTTTAAATACTTTAATATACTTAAATTAAATATTATTAAATTTAAATATTTAATTTTAACTCATTCTTTTAAATTTTAAACTAACTTTAAAATTTATATAAATTTTTAATTTAATTAAAATTTTTTAATTTTTTTTATAAATTATACACTCTTCTCCTCATCCCTCAAACACCATTTAAAAATTTAATTTTAATTTTTTAATTTAAATATAGAAAAGCTGTTAAGCTCTTGGTTTTTTCAACCCTTAATATATTTTTTTGTAGTCTATATAATGAAATGATATAAAAAAAATAAAGATAAATTAAAACTCTGACGTGATATTTTTATTGTATTTTTAATTGTAGTATTTTTTTTTACTTTAACTTATTATTGTGTGGATTAAATATTATATTAATTAATTTTTATGTTAATAGATTTTATATTTAATTAATTTTCATATAAATATATTTCTAAAAAAAATTTATTTTTTTCTAATACTTTTTTTTCCTCAAAGATTATTCATAAACCAGTCAGTCTATTGAACTAATAGCTTATATTTAAATAATTATTTAAATTTATAAATTATTTTTACCAAATACATTTTTATTAATAAAATTAATTATCCTTATATAAATTAGTCTTTTAAACTAATAGGATTTAATCCTTATTCTTATAAATATTAAGTTTATATTTATATAATGTTTAATAACAAACCTTCCAAAAAGAATAATAAACGACCTAGATTTTGATGAGACATTTTATTTTTAATTATTTTTATTATTTTAATGTATATTTTTACTAAAAAATAATTTATTTTTATTTTTTTTTACAAAAAGCATAAAAAATTTTAATTTAATTTTTTTTTGCTTTATCTAACTGTCACATAAATTAATCTAATTTAATTAATATTTATATACTTTTTTTTAAAATTTTATAAATTATTTTTTTTTTCTTATTAAATATTCTTGTATCTTTATAATTAGTATACTAATTCTATCAAACTTCTCTAAATTAATGGATTTATTTTTTTTTGAATAATTTATAAATTTTATAAATTATTTTTTTTTTCATTATTATTTTTTTTTCTCAAAAGATTAATTTCTCTGTATTCTAGATATTTTTTATATAAATTAATTTTAATATTCTTAATATATTTTTTTATTCCAAAGATCCCATATTTTCACTATTCCTGCATAGTGTTTAATAGGTTATTATTCACATATATAAATTAGCTTAAGCTAATAGGATTTAATCCTTATTTATATAAACATTATGTTTATATTTATATAGTGCATAACAACAAACCTTCAAAGAAGAACAATAAACGACCTAGATTTTGATGAGACATTTTATTTCTAATTATTTTTATTATTTTAATGTATATTTTTACTAAAAAATAATTTTTGCCCACTATTCTAAAGGGACACAAAAAAATTTCGAATTTTTTTGTTATAATCTAAATCAGAATGAATTTAGATTATATTTTTATATAGATAAGTTAATAAAACTATTAGGCTCATCCCCTAAGCATATAAATTCAATTTTATTCTATATAATAAACCCTTAAAATTTTCATTACAATATTTTTTTTCTTTATATTCATTTAAGTCATAATTTTAAATTCATTAATTACTTTGGCAGAAAAGTGCAATAAATTTAGAATTTATTTATATATTAGTAATTTAATATAAGTAATAAACTGAAAATAAAATTATATTTAATAATCTTATTATTTCCTGAAACTCCAAAAATTCCTATGCATAAAACACTAAAATATAATAATAACAATATAATAAATATATATATACCCTTTGAATTAAATTAATAAATTAATTTTCTAAAAATATAATAAATTTTAATTATAGATGAATAAATCTTTTCAATTTTTAAATTTACCTATAAAATTTATTTTATTTGGAATTATAATTTCTTTAAATTTAATTTCTTTAATAACGTCAAACTTAATTCATTTATGATTTTTATTAGAAATTAATTTATTAATTTTTTTATTCTTAATAACCAAAACCATAAAATATTTTTCTTTAATACCTTCTTTCTTCTTTATTCAAGCAATTTCTAGATTAATAATTATTTGAATTTTTAACCTAAATTTTCTTTCTATAAATTATTCCCTAATTGAATTTATTTTTTTTTTATCAATCTCTATAAAACTAGGACTTTTTCCATTTACATGATTACCTCCCATTTTTTTTAAATATATAAATTGAAATATAATTTTCTTATTCTCAACATTACAAAAATTTATTCCATTTATAATTATTAAAAATTTTAATTTTAACTATAAATTTCTTTTTTATATTTGTTTATATTCAATTATTCTCTCAACAATAAAAGCAATTTTTTCAGAAAATATTAAATCTATCATAGCATACTCATCAATTAATAATTCTGCTTGAATAATTATTATTATTTTAATTGACACAATAATATTCCAACTATATTTTTTATTTTATTTAATTTTAATATTTTTAATAAAAAATTTCTTTAATCAAATAGATATATCTTACATATCTGATATTTTAATTTATGAAAATTCAAATGTATTAATATACTTTATTTTAATAATTTTTAGACTAAGAATAATTCCACCTTTTTGTTCTTTTATCCCAAAAGTTAGAAGTATTTTAATCTTGATCAAAATAAATATATTGATAATAACATTAATTTTAACAATTTGTTCTATTTTATCTATTTTAATATATTTAACAATTATAATTAAATTACTACTCTATTTTTATTTAAAATATAAAATTAAATATTTTTTGAAATCACAATATAATTATATTTCACTATTTATAATTAGATTTATATTTCCTACTTTTTGATTCATATATTATTTATTAATTTAAAGTCTAAAATTTTAAATTTATTAATTAAAGATTTTAAGATAAATAATCTATTAACCTTCAAAGTTAAAAATATAGTTAATAATTATAAATCTTAATATAATTTTATATATCTTTAAATTTGCAATTTAACATTTTAGATTAAAATATAAGATCAAAATTTAATACTAGAAAAATAACTTTCATAAATAAATTTACAATTTATCACTTTAAATCAGTCATAGTATTGTATTGTCCAAATGATTTTACTCCACAAATCACAAAGATATTGGCTTACTATACTTTGTTTTTGGATTGTGGTCAGGAATAGTAGGCTCAGCATTAAGAATAATTATTCGAATAGAATTAAGAGCCCCAGGTAAATTAATTGGCAATGACCAAATTTATAATACTATTGTTACTGCCCATGCTTTTATTATAATTTTTTTTATAGTTATACCATTTATAATTGGAGGATTCGGAAATTGGCTTGTACCCTTAATATTAACAGCCCCTGATATAGCTTTTCCTCGAATAAATAATATAAGATTTTGACTCTTACCCCCTTCTTTAGCCTTATTAATTATAAGAAATATTATTGGATCAGGTGTTGGAACAGGATGAACTCTTTATCCTCCTTTATCATCTAATTTAGGGCATAACTCACCTTCTGTAGATTTAAGAATTTTTGCTCTTCATATTGCTGGAATTTCTTCTATCATAGGAGCTATTAATTTTATTGTTACAATTTTTAATATACACACAAAAACACCAACTTTAAATTTTATTTCCCTTTTTGCATGGGCAGTTTTAATTACTGCAATCTTACTACTTTTATCTTTACCTGTACTTGCAGGTGCAATTACTATACTTCTTACTGATCGAAATTTCAATACTTCATTTTTTGACCCTGCTGGGGGTGGAGATCCAATTTTATATCAACACTTATTTTGATTTTTTGGTCATCCAGAAGTATATATTTTAATTTTACCCGGATTTGGTATTATTTCTCATATTATTACCAATGAATCTAGAAAAAAAGAAATTTTTGGAACCTTAGGAATAATTTATGCTATAATTACTATCGGGATTTTAGGTTTTATTGTTTGAGCACATCACATATTTACTGTTGGTTTAGATGTTGATACTCGGGCTTATTTTACTTCTGCAACAATAATTATTGCAATTCCAACAGGAATTAAAGTATTTAGTTGACTTGCTACTATTTATGGTTCAAAAATCAACTATACCCCTGCAATAATTTGAAGAATGGGATTTATTTTTTTATTCACTTTAGGCGGATTAACAGGAATTATCCTTTCCAATTCATCTCTAGATATTATTCTGCATGATACATACTATGTGATTGGTCATTTTCATTATGTCTTATCAATAGGTGCTGTTTTTGCTATCATTGCAGGTTTTATTTATTGATTTCCTTTATTTTTTGGATTTACTTTAAATAAAAAAATACTAAAAACTCAATTTATATGTATATTCTTAGGTGTAAATTTAACTTTTTTTCCTCATCATTTTCTTGGTTTAAATGGATTTCCTCGACGATATTCTGACTATCCAGATATATATATATGTTGAAATACCCTATCTTCTATAGGATCATTAATTTCTTTTATAGCTTTAATTTTTATAATCTTTATCATTTGAGAGGCTTTTGTCTCCCAACGTATTGCATTATTTAAATTTTTTATATCCACAAATATTGAATGATTTCATTTTATACCCCCAAAATCTCATTCATATTGAGAAATTCCATCTCTATCAAAAAAATTATAATATGACAGATTAGTGTATTGGTCTTAAACACCAAATAAAAAGATTTTTAACTCTTTTATTATAAATTCACACCTGAAATAATTATTTTATTCAAGATTCAAATTCACCTAATATAGATCAATTAATTTTTTTTCATGATTTAACTTTAACAATTATTATTCTTATTACCAGTTGTATTATTTATATATTTTATTTTTTAATTACAAATAAATTAATTGATCGATTCATAATTAATGAACATTTAATTGAATTAATTTGAACAATTATTCCAATATTAACTCTTTTATTTATTGCTGCTCCATCCTTAAAAATTTTATATTTACTTGAAGAAAGTTCTTCTCCTATTATTTCTTTAAAAACTATTGGTCATCAATGATATTGACAATATGAATTATCAGATTATTTAAATATTGAATTTGACTCATTTATACAAAATTATGATTCATCCACACCTTGAATAGCTCGTCTATTAGATGTTGATAATCGAGTTATTTTACCATTTAATTCTTCTATCCGTTTATTATTCACCTCCACAGACGTAATTCATTCATGAACAATTCCTGCCTTAGGAATTAAAATAGATGCAACTCCTGGTCGAATTAATCAAGCATTACTATTTATGAATCGACCAGGTTTATTTTTTGGTCAATGTTCTGAAATTTGTGGGGCTAATCATTCATTTATACCTATTGTAATTGAATCAACAAATTTAAATTACTTTATTAATTGAATAAAATCTTTTTAATTAATTCATTAAGAAGCTTTAATGTAAGCTGGAGTCTCTTAAACTTTAGATGGTAAATTAATCGCCTACCCTTAATGAAAAAGAATTAGTTAATTTAAATAACCTTTAAATGTCATTTAAAAATTACTTATAAATAGTATTCTTTTATTCCACACTTAAGACCTTTAAAATGATTAAATATATATATATTTTTAATTATTTGAATATTAATTTTTATTGTAAAAATAAATTTCATAATACATTTTAATCCTGATAAAAAAAAAATTAAAATTTTTGATAAACAAATAAATTGAAAAATTTTATAATTAAAAATGTTTACAAATCTTTTTTCAATTTTTGACCCTAATTCATCAATTAATCTCTCATTAAATTGATTAGCAATCTCTATTTCATTTTTAATATTCCCAAAAATTTACTGATTAAAACAAAATAAAATAAATTTAGTAACTAAATTAATTTTAATATTTTTATTTAATGAAATAACCAAATTAATCCAAAAAAAAAATCACAATAATATTTTTTTTTTTATAATAATTTTTTTTTTAATTTTAATTATAAATTTTATAGGTTTATTCCCCTATATTTTTACTCCTTCTAGACATTTGACTGTTTCTCTTCCTATATCATTTTCTATTTGAATAGGAATTATTCTACATAACTGAATTAATAAAACTAATTTTATATTTGCTCATCTTGTTCCTATTGGAACCCCAACCTTATTAATACCCTTAATGGTAATTATTGAAACTATCAGAAATTTAATTCGACCAGGAACTTTAGCTATTCGTCTATCTGCAAACATAATTGCTGGCCACTTACTTTTCAGATTATTAGGTTCTACAGGATCTAACTTAAATTTTTATCTTATTATTTTATTAATTCTAATTCAAATTTTATTATTTATATTAGAAATAGCTGTTTCTACAATTCAATCTTATGTATTCACAATATTAAGATCTTTATATTCAAATGAAAATTAATTCTACTTTATGAATTTATCCAACCATCCCTATCATATTGTTTCTATTAGACCTTGACCAATTTTTTTATCTTTTAATATTATATTTTTATTTATTGGAATAATTAAATGATTTTATTTCCAAAATTTTTATTTAATTATTTCAAGAATAATTTTAATGATACTAATTTTATTTCAATGATGACGAGATGTAATTCGTGAAGGAACTTATCAAGGATGCCATACATCATATGTTATAAAAAATCTACGTTTAGGAATAATTTTATTTATTACTTCAGAAATTTTTTTTTTTATTTCATTATTTTGAGCTTATTTTCATTCTTCATTAGCACCAAGAATTGAAATTGGTTTAATATGACCCCCAAAAGGAATTAAAATATTCAATCCTTATGATATTCCTCTATTAAATTCAATTATTCTAATTTCTTCTGGAATAACTATTTCATGATCCCACTATAGAATAATTTCAAATAAATTTAAAAAATCTTTTTTTAGATTAATTCAAACTATTATTTTAGGCTTTATTTTTTCATTTTTTCAATATATCGAATATTACCAAGCTCCTTTTACAATCTCAGATTCCTGTTTTGGGTCAATCTTTTTTTTAACAACAGGTTTTCATGGTATTCATGTTATTATTGGTAATATATTTTTAATAATTTGTGCTTTACGAATTTTTTTAAATCATTTCTCTAAAAATCACCATTTAGGATTTGAAGCTGCTATCTGATATTGACATTTTGTTGATATTGTATGATTATTTGTTTATACCTGAATTTATTGATGATCATTTTAAATTTATATTTATATAGTATATAAATTACATTTAACTTCCAATTAAAAAAATTAATTAATCTTAATATAAATAATTCTTAAATTATTATTATTAATATCAACACCTATTATTATTGTTATTTTACTTATTTTAATTAATTTATTTTTTTCTAAAAAATCTATCTTAGACCGAGAAAAACCTTCACCTTTTGAATGTGGATTTAATCCAATTACTAATGCTCGGTTACCCTTTACAATTCAATTTTTTATTATTATAATTATCTTTTTAATTTTTGATATTGAAATTATTATTTTAATTCCTTTAATTCCATCATTAAAACTTAACATAAATCTATTTACTTGATTTATTTCTTCTTTAATTATTATCTTTATTTTATTTTTTGGTTTAATCTATGAATGAAATGAACAATCAACAATTTGAATTAAATAGGATTTTAGTTAAATCATAATAATAATTATATTGCATATAATAGTAAAAGTTAAAAAACTTTAAATCTTAAAAATTATAACTTACTATATATATATATATATATATATATATATATAAATGTATGTATATATATATATATATTCGTATCTATTTTATATTATTATTTTTTTAAAAGAAAAATATGAAGTAATATTTTACAATTTAATTTCGACTTAAATCTTAGGTTTTAAATAACCCATATTCAATTTTTTTAATTGAAGCCAAAATAGAGGCAGTTTACTGTTAATATTCTTAATGAATTAAAATTCCAATTGAAATAATTTAATTAAAGCTTCTAACTTTATATCCTAATATTTAAAAAATATTATTATTTCAAAAAATTTATATAGTTTAAAATTAAAACAATTTATTTTCATTAAATTAATAATATTCTATATTTATAAATTTATTTAAAAACTATAATTAGTTACCTTAATATCTTCAGTATTAAACTCTTTTTAAGCTATTTAAATTTTACTATAGAAACCAAAAAATAACAATTACTAAAATTAAAAAAATAAAATATAATAAAATTTTATTTAATGAAAAAATAAAATAAGAAAAAAAATTATAAACTATAATTAAATTAATTTTAAATCTAAAAATTTGTAAAAATTCAAAAAATCCTTTATCAATTTTATATAAATAAAAAGATTGTTTTATTACCCCTTCATAAAAATTATTTAAAATAAATTCTAAACCAAATATCTTTCTAAAAAAAATATTTTGGATTAATGAAAAATTTATTTCTTTTTGTGAATAAAAATATCCTAACAAAATACCAAAAAAACAAATTAAAAAAATTAAATTTTTTTCTAAAAATTTTAAAATAATAATCTTTTCACTATAAAAAAAAAAATTAATAAATATAAATCCACCAAAAATTGATAATATAAACAAAATTAATATTGATATTATTATAAAATTATTCTCATTCTTTAAAAAAAAATAATTTAATTCATTTAAATTTCTTAAATAAACTAAATAAATTAAACGAACTCTATAAGAAATTGTGAATATTGTAGAAATAAAAATAACTATTAAACTAATTAAATTTATTTTTCTTATTAAAAATATCTCTATAATTAAATCTTTTGAATAAAATCCAGAAAGAAAAGGTAATCCACATAAGGATATAGAAGCAAATAAAAAAATAATTCTTAAATAGGGATAAAAATTAATTAAACCCCCTATTAAACGAATATCTTGATTATTTATCATTAAATGAATAATAATTCCTCTACATATAAATAATAAAGACTTAAATAATGCATGCATAATTAAATGAAAAAAACCTAAATTAACTTCTCCAAAAGACAAAATTCTTATCATCAATCCTAACTGTCTTAAAGTTGATAATGCAATAATTTTTTTTAAATCAGTTTCAAAATTAGCTACTAAACCAGATATAAATATTGTTAATCTAGAAATAAATATTAAAAAATCTCTAATTTCATCTTCTAAAAAAAAATTAAAACGAATTATTAAATAAACTCCAGCAGTTACTAGAGTTGATGAATGAACTAGTGAAGAAACAGGAGTAGGAGCTGCTATAGCTAAAGGTAATCAAACTGAAAAAGGTAATTGAGCACTTTTTGTACAAGCTCTAAAAACTAATAATATAATTACTATTGACATCTCATTAAAATAAAATATTAAATTTCAAGAACCTTTAATTATTAATAAACTAATTATTATTAAAATTCCAACATCTCCTAAACGATTTAATAATACTGTTACTATTCCTCTTCTATAAGACTTTCAATTTTGGTAATAAATAATTAATGCATAAGAAACTAACCCCAATCCATCTCATCCAACTAAAATTCTTACAATATTTGGTCTTAAAATCATTAAAAATATTCTTATAATAAATATCAAAACTAAATAAAAAAATCGATCTAATGTTTTATCCTCTATTATATAAAAAATTCTATATATTAAAACAAATCTAGAAATTAACCTTACAGTTCTTAAAAAAATTAATGAAATCCAATCAATATAAAAAATAAATTCAATAAAAAATGAATTTAAATTTAAAATTTTTCAATAAAAAAATAAACTCAATTTTAAATATATAAATAATAAAGCCAAAATAAATATACTAATTCTACAAAATATTAATAAATAAATATATAAATAAATAATAATTTAAAATATTATGTATATTATATATCTTTAGTCCCACAAACTAAAATTTTTTTTAAACTATTTAAATTAAATTATAAACAAATTTATCCCAAAAATTAATGTATTTAATGGAAATCAATGAATAAAAATAATTATAAACTCCTTTACAGAAATTCTTAAAAAACTAAAATTTATAAAATTTATATTTCCATGTTGTGTAAATCTAAATAAATATAAAGAATAAGCAACACTTAAAAAACATATAATTATTAAATAAATTATTAAAAATAAATCCAAAGAGATTAATCTTATTAATATAAAAATTTCTCCTAATAATCTTAAAGAAATTGGAGCAGAAAAATTTCCTATACATATTAAAAATCATCATATACTTAAAGTTGAATTTAAATTAATTAAACCTTTATTTATAAACATTAAACGCCTTCCTATACGTTTATAACTTAAATTTACCAAATAAAATAAACCTGAAGAACATAACCCATGACCAATTATTATTAAATAAGATCCTACAAGCCCAATTTTTCTTATTGTTGATAATCTAGCTACTAACATTCTTATATGAACTACTGACGAATAAGCTACTAATATTTTTATATCAATTTGAATTATACATAAAAATCTTAATACTACACCTCTAATTAACCCAATGGAAATATAATATATTATAACCTCTATTAAATTTAAATAAAAAAATTGTACTATTCGTAATATTCCATATCCCCCTAATTTTAATAAAACTCCTGCCAAAATTATTGATCCATAAACTGGAGCTTCAACATGAGCTTTAGGTAATCAAATATGAAAAATAAATAATGGTAATTTAACAAAAAATACTAATATTATAATAATAAATCTTACTTTCCATATCTTAAACTTTAAATAATCTAATATATAAAATATTAAAGTATTAAAAAATTGATAAAAATCTAATAAAATAATTAAAAAAGGCATTGAAGAAATTAATGTAAAAAAAAATATATATATAACAGCTTCAATACGCTCAAATGTATAACCATCAAATATAATTATTAAAAAAATTGGAATTAAACTAACTTCAAATAAAAAATAAAATAATAAAAAATTAAAAACAGAAAATCTTAAAAATAAAATAACTAATAAACTTATAATTAAAATTATTATTATCTTATTTATTTTAATTATTAATATAATCCCAATTAATCAAATTCTTAATAAAATTAAATAAAATGAATAAAAATCAATAGAAAAAATTGAATAAATCTCTACCCAAAAATTAAAAATTAAATTTACATTCAAAATTAGAAAAAATATTAATAAAAAACAAATTATATATAAATTTCCAAAACTAAAATTTATTAAACCAAATCTAAAAACTATAAATAATAAAAACTTTATCATATTAATAAATTTAAATTTTTTATATGATCGGTTCCCTTATAACAAATTATACAAACTAAAAGAACTAATCCTAAAACTCTTTCAATAACAAAAAATACTATTATTATTAAATAATAAACTTCTATATTATCAATATATAAATTCATAAAAATTCTATTTATAATTGTTAAAACTAAGAATTCTAAACATATTAATATTATTATAAAATGAAAAAAAAACTTTACTATAAGAATTAATACTATAAATAACAAAATAAAATTTAAAATATAATAATTAATTATTTTAATTATTCTTTTGTATTTTAATACAATTTTAAAAATTAATATTATACTAAAATTAATTCATTAATAAATTTAAAAATATTTTTTTTTAAAAAATATTTAAAATTAATTCTAAAAATTTAATTAAGCTTTATAGTTTAAAATAAAACAATAATCTTGTAAATTATAATTAAATTATATAATTTTAAAGCTTTCTAAATCAAAAAAATAATATATTTACATCTCTAATCTCCAAAATTAAAATTTTCTATTTAAACTATTTTTTGAATAATATAATTAAATAAAATTTTTAATAAATATATGTTTATATAATTAATATTAAATGAATTCATCCATATTGTATTTTTTTTTTACAATTATAATTTTAAGATTAATTACTACTATTGTAATTTTAATCTTTTATCCATTCTTAAGTCTATTAAGAATATTAACTATTTTATTAATTTATTCTACCTTAATTTCTTTAAATTTAACTAAATTTACATCTTCCTCATTAAGATCTTATTTAACTTTTCTTATATTTACAGGAGGAATTATAGTTCTATTTACATTTTTCTTAAGATTAATCTCCAATATTCAAATTTATAAAAAATTCTTTATAATATATTTTTTATTTATTAGAATAACATTATTTATTATATTAAGAATTATACTTTGAGAGACCCATTTAAGATATATATTTAATTTTCATTTAAATTATAATTTTTTATCTTTACCAGATATTTATTTCTCATTTAATTTATTTAACTTTAATCATCTTTACAAATTTCCTAAAAATTTAATAATAATATTTTTAATCATTTACCTTCTTTTAGCACTGATCCTATTAGTAAAATTATCTTTTTCTAATAAAAAACCTCTTCGATCAACTAATAATTAATTTCAAATTCTATTTAATATAAGTATATGTATAATATATAAATTCAATGAATAAATCTATATTAAAAACACATCCTTTATTAAAATTTCTATCTAATTCCTTAATTTTTTTACCAACTCCTTTAAATATTAATTATTGATGAAATATTGGATCTTTATTAGGTCTATGTTTAATAATTCAAATTATTTCTGGTCTATTTTTATCAATACATTATACTCCTTCTATTGACCAAGCATTCAATAGAGTAATTCATATCATAAAAGATATTAATTATGGATGATTAATACGTTTAATTCACATAAATGGAGCATCTTTATTTTTTATTTGTTTATATATTCATATTGGTCGAGGTATTTATTATAATTCTTTTATACTAACACAAACTTGATCAATTGGTGTAATTATTTTTTTACTAACTATAGCAACAGCTTTTTTAGGATATGTTTTACCTTGAGGTCAAATATCTTTATGAGGAGCAACAGTAATTACAAATTTAATTTCCGCTATTCCATATCTTGGACAATATATTGTAAATTGAATTTGAGGAGGATTTTCCATTAGAAATCCAACATTAAATCGATTTTATTCTTTACACTTTATTTTACCTTTTATTATTCTATTTATAGTTGTCATTCATTTAATATTTCTACACCAATCAGGATCAAATAATCCATTAGGATCTTATAGAAATTTAAATAAAATTATTTTTCATCCTTATTTTATTATTAAAGATTCAATTACTTTTATTATATTAATTATTATATTTTTAATTTTTATTTTACAATTTCCTTATTTATTAGGAGACCCTGACAATTTTACCCCTGCAAATCCTTTAATTACACCCTCTCATATTAAACCTGAATGATATTTCTTATTTGCTTATGCTATCCTTCGTGCAATCCCAAATAAATTAGGGGGAGTTATAGCTTTATTAATATCAATCTTAATTCTAATAACTTTACCTTGAATTAATAAATTATATACAAAATCACCTAAATTTAATCCTTTAAATCAAACATTATTCTGAATATTTTTTTCTTCATTTATTATATTAACATGATTAGGAGGTAAAGAAATTGAGTACCCTTTCATTCAATTAAGCCAAATCTACACTATTATATATTTTAGATTTTTTTTATTAATAAATTTTATTAATAAAATATGAAATAAATTTATTTTCTTTAAATAGTTAATAAGCAAAAAATGCATATATTTTGAAAATATAATTATAGAAATTAAAATTTTCTATTAACTTTTCTAATAAATTTTATTTTATCATTTTATTATTAATTATAAATTATTTATTATAAATTATTTATTATAAATTATTTATTATAAATTATTAATTATAAATTATTAATTATAAATTATTAATTATAAATTATTAATTATAAATTATTAATTATAAATTATTAATTATAAATTATAAATTATAAATTATTAATTATAAATTATTAATTATAAATTATTTATTATAAATTATTAATTATAAATTATTAATTATAAATTATTAATTATAAATTATTAATTATAAATTATTAATTATAAATTATTATTATAAATTATTTATTATTATTTATTATTTATAATTATTAATATATATATATATATATATATATATATATATATATATATATATATATATATATATATATATATATATATATATATATATATATATATATATATATATATATATATATATATATATATATATATATATATATATATATATATATATATATATATATATATATATATTAAAATACTTTAAAATCTTAAATAAAAATTATATTTAATAATAATTAAAAAATATAAAATAAATATAACTAAAGGTAAAATTTCATATCAACATAAATATATTATTCAATCATAACGAATTCGAGGTAAAATCCCCCGAATTAAAATAATTAAAAATACTATTATTAATACTTGAATTAAAAAAACTAAAGAAAAAATTTGTCTATTAAACAATAATAAAGAAATTCAAATACTAAAAATCAAAATTATTAAATACTCACCTAAAAAAAATAAAGCAAATCTTCCTCTCATATACTCAGTATTAAACCCTGACACTAACTCTGACTCCCCCTCAATTAAATCAAATGGAATTCGATTTAAATCAGCTAAAATTCTAATAAAAAATATTAATCTTAAAGGTATATTAAAAAAAAATAATTTCCTATAATTAAAAAATCTATTAAATCTAATTAAATTATACCTCTCTACATAAATAAATAAACAAAAAAATAATAAAAATAAAGAAACTTCATAAGATAAAGATTGAATAATTGAACGAATACCTCCTAACAAAGAATAATTTGAATTAGAAGATCATCCACCAATTATAACTGTATAAACTAAAATTCTTAAACAACATAAAAAATACAATATTGAAAATTCAATTAAAATCAAATTTAATAAATTTATTATTCCTAATAATATAGCTATAGCTAAAAAAAAACCAATCAAAGGACTAAAATAATATATTAAATAATTAACCTTAATTAACTTAATATTTTCTTTTAAAAATAATTTAATTGCATCTCTAAAAGGTTGTAAAATTCCTTGAATACCTACCTTATTTGGGCCTTTTCGATTCTGAATATACCCCAAAACTTTCCGTTCTAATAAAGTAATAAATGCAACTCTTACTAATGATCCTATAATTAAAATTAAATAAAACATAAAATTTATTAATAAAATAATTATTATACTAATTTAATCAAATTAAATAATTATATAAATTATAATACAAAATATAATAAAATTAATCTTATTCATTATTTTTTTTAAAAAATATATTTCAAATTTTAAGTCCTTTCGTACAAAAAAATTTTTATTTATTATAGATAGAAACCGATCTGGCTTACACCGATCTGAACTCAAATCATGTATGATTTTAATAGTCGAACAGACTAACAATTTAAACTCCTGCACCTAAATTATATCATAATTCAACATCGAGGTCGCAAACATTTTTATCAATTTGATCTCTCCAAAAATATTACGCTGTTATCCCTAAGGTAATTCTTTCTCTAAATTATAATAATAATCAAAAATTCATTAATTAATGTTTTTAAAAAAATTAAAAGTTCATTAAATTTTATAATCATCCCAACTAAATATAATTAAGTAAAAAACCTCATCTTACAAAAAATTTTCTTTACTTAAATTTTATAAAATTCTATAGGGTCTTATCGTCTAATAATAAAATTTAAGCATTTTAACTCAAATTTTAATTTCAATTATTAATATTGAAACAATTTATATTTCATCAACTCATTCATTCCAGCTTTCAATTAAAAAACTATTGATTTTGCTACCTTTGTACGGTCAGGCTACCGCAGCCATTAAAAATATTATTTCATTGGGCAGAGTCGATTTATAATTATTATCTACAAACCATGTTTTTGATAAACAGGCGAATACAAAATTTTGTCTAATTCTTTAATATCAATTTTAAATATATTAATTACTCTAACAAAATAAAATTTACTAATATTATCATTATATCTTAATTTTCATAATTAAAATAATTTTTTTCATAGAATTTTAAAATTTTCACTTAAAATTAAATTTAAATTATTTATAAATTATAACATACTTATTAAAAATTTTTATTACTATAAATACATTTAAAAACTTAAATTAAATTAAATTATTAAAATATTTTAAGCTAATCCCTAAAATAATTTTATTTAAATTTATAAATTTACTTAAAATTTACTTTTATACAAATTAAATACTGAATTAAATTCAACTCTAAAAAAACTAGATATCTTTTAAATCGGGTAAACATTTCACTACTAAATTAAAATTATTAATAATAATTCAATATTAACTAACATTATAATCTAGATCTTTAAAATTCGAGATATATTAAATTCTAATAAATCTACTTAATAACTCCTGATACAAAAGGTACAATTAATTAAATTTACTTTTTATTTTTTTAAGAAGAAAAAAATTCATTTTATCATCATCAATTTCTTTACAACAAAATTATAATAAAACTTATTTATTAAAAATTTCTACTAAAACTAACAAATATTTAATTATTACTCTATTTAATATAAATAAATTATTTTCATCAAATTTTACAACTTTAATTATACTTAATAAAAAAATTTTAATAAAATTAAAAAAATTATTCAAAATAATATATTTATATAAATTTAAATTTTTATTATCTATAAGCATCTTCCGATACCTAAACTTTGTTACGACTTGTTCCATTTTATTGGAAGTGACGGGCAATTTGTACATATTTCAAACAAACTTCAAATTAATTAATTTATTAATTTTACTTTTAAGTCCGCCTTCATTTAAAAATTAAATTTTAAAATCCGTATAATTTTAAATTATTGTAACCCATTTGATCTTAACTAAACCGTATTTTGACTTGAATTATTTTACTTTTATTGATATAAATTATGATAATATAGTCAAAATATATCTAAAAACAGCAATACACGAGTATTAAATTAAGTAGATCTTATCGTGGACCATCAATTACTCAACAGGTTCCCCTAACTTGGATAAAATACCGCCAAATTTCATAAATTTAATGATATATCATTTAATACTTTAACATTTAATTTTTTTCCATTATTATAATAGGGTATCTAATCCTAGTTTATCTAATAATTTTTTTAATTAAATTTTTATAAATTATATTTTATTAAATTTTTTACATTTCACCGTTAAAAATTTATTTTTTTCATACAATTCTAAATTAATACTATAATAAATTTTATAATATTTTCTATTTTATTACATATTGAAGTAATTAACTTTTAATCTTAGTTTAACCGCTGTGGCTGGCACTAAATTGACCATTAATTATCATAAATATCTAAGTTTAACTATCGTTAATTGCTATAAATTTTAATACTAAAAAAATCTATTTATTTAAATTTAAAAAATTATTTATTATGATCATTCGAAAATTAATTTCAAAACAAAAATTAAATTTTTTTATAAAAAAAAATTTCAATATCTACTAATTTAAATTAATTAAATTTTAACTATTTTAACTTCATTATTAAATATTTTAAAAAATATTTTTTTAATTAATAAAATTTTAATAACTATCATTATTATTCTATTTATTGTAAATAAATTATTTTTACATAAACTAAAATTTTAAATTAAATTTAAATTTTTTTAATTATTACTTTTTAATTAATACTTAAATAATTATTACTTTTTAATTGATATTTAAGTAGCTATTACTTTTTAATTGATATTTAAGTAATTATTACTTTTTAATTAATATTTAAGTAATTATTACTTTTTAATTGATATTTAAGTAATTATTACTTTTTTAATTGATATTTAAATAATTATTACTTTTTAATTGATATTTAAATAATTATTACTTTTTAATTGATATTTAAGTAATTATTACTTTTTAATTGATATTTGAATAATTATTACTTTTTAATTGATACTTAAGTAATTATTACTTTTTAATTAATAATTAAATAATTATTACTTTTTAATTAATATTTAAGTAATTATTACTTTTTAATTGATATTTAAGTAATTATTACTTTTTAATTAATATTTAAGTAATTATTACTTTTTAATTGATATTTAAGTAATTATTACTTTTTAATTGATATTTAAGTAATTATTACTTTTTAATTGATATTTAAGTAATTATTACTTTTTAATTGATATTTAAGTAATTATTACTTTTTAATTGATATTTAAGTAATTATTACTTTTTAATTAATATTTAAGTAATTATTACTTTTTAATTGATATTTAAGTAATTATTACTTTTTAATTGATATTTAAGTAATTATTACTTTTTAATTGATATTTAAGTAATTATTACTTTTTAATTAATATTTAAGTAATTATTACTTTTTAATTGATATTTAAGTAATTATTACTTTTTAATTGATATTTGAGTAATTATTACTTTTTAATTGATATTTAAGTAATTATTACTTTTTAATTGATATTTAAGTAATTATTACTTTTTAATTGATATTTGAGTAATTATTACTTTTTAATTGATATTTAAGTAATTATTACTTTTTAATTGATATTTAAGTAATTATTACTTTTTAATTGATATTTGAGTAATTATTACTTTTTAATTGATATTTAAGTAATTATTACTTTTTAATTAATATTTAAGTAATTATTACTTTTTAATTGATATTTGAGTAATTATTACTTTTTAATTGATATTTAAGTAATTATTACTTTTTAATTGATATTTAAGTAATTATTACTTTTTAATTGATATTTAAGTAATTATTACTTTTTAATTGATATTTAAGTAATTATTACTTTTTAATTGATATTTAAGTAATTATTACTTTTTAATTGATATTTAAGTAATTATTACTTTTTAATTGATATTTAAGTAATTATTACTTTTTAATTGATATTTAAGTAATT